GCTTACTCTAGATTAAAAGTAATCTAAAGTAGGTGAGAACGCAACCCACATATCTATGGGGACTATGGGGAATACAACTAATTTTTGTTATTTCCCCGGGTAAAGCTTTTGGGTGTGTCAGCAAAGTAACAAGGCTAGAGAAGAATGAAAACTCCAATTAATGCATTATTAGAGGCCTCACTCCTACGTGACGTGGCTGAGCCATTTCAACTAGGCTTCCAAGATGCTGCTAGTCCTGTTATGGAAGAGATTCTATTCCTTCATAACCAAATTATGTTTATTTTAATTATTATTATAACAGCTGTATTATGGTTAATTCTAAGGGGATTGACAGGCCAAGCTTATCATCGCTATCTCGTCGAAGGGGCCACAATAGAGATTGTTTGGACCATAATTCCAGCAATTATATTAGTGTTTATAGCATTCCCTTCTTTGAAACTACTTTATTTGATGGATGAAGTAGTAGAGCCAGGTGTGACAGTAAAAGCCATAGGTCATCAATGGTATTGGTCTTATGAGTACTCAGATTATCAAACTACCTTAGGTGAAGATAGTACCTTAGAATTTGATTCTTATATGATCCCTACTACTGATCTTGAACCGGGCGATCTTCGTTTATTAGAGGTTGACAATAGAATGGTTGTTCCTATTGACACTTATGTTAGAATTCTAGTTACAGGGGCAGATGTGCTTCACTCATTTGCTGTGCCCGCATTAGCTGTTAAAATGGACGCTGTACCTGGACGTCTTAATCAAACTGGATTTTTAGTTAAAAGACCGGGAATATTTTACGGTCAATGTTCCGAGTTATGCGGCGCTAATCACTCCTTTATGCCTATTGTTATAGAAGCCGTTAGCATGGATAAATATATCAGCTGGCTATCTTCATTATGTGCTGATCTTTAGGGATCTCCCAATCGTAAAACAATGCCTCACTTAGATATAACTGCTTATTTAACTCAATATAGCTGGACATTAATAACCTTATTAGCACTTTATAGTATTATGAGTTTGTATATTTTACCTAAAATTCAGAATAACTTACGTATAAGAAGTATATTACAGGAAGAGGGGGCAGCCCCCAGCAAGGGGCTCGGGGTTAATAGAGCATATACTATACTACAAGATATACTCCATAGATAGGCCCACTTCGTACATTTCATATGGCAGCTTCTTTCTTTGATCAATTTAATGTAGTTCGGATAATTGGAGGAATAATTACTAATTCTTCTATTATGATGCTTATCCTATTAGCTGTAGTATTAATAGGAAGTTGTTCGTATAAACTAATACCTACAAGATTACAGTCTATACAAGAGATTGTTTATACTCACTTCTTAGGATTAGTGAAAGATTCTACAGCTAATAAGGGGATTCAATATTTTACTCTTATTATAACTCTGTTTATGTTTATTGCTGGATTAAATCTGTTCGGCCTATTTCCCTATGTATTTACCCCAACTGCCCATATTATTGTTACTTTCGGATTAAGTTTCTCTATTTTAATGGCAGTAACAATACTGGGGATTATACGATTCCGTTGGAACTTTGCTTCAATGATGATGCCTAGTGGAGCTCCCTTATATTTGGCCCCCCTATTAGTTATAATTGAAACAATTAGCTATATTTCCAGGGCAATCTCTTTAGGTGTTCGATTAGCTGCTAATTTATCTGCCGGGCACCTTTTATTTGCTATATTAGCAAGTTTTGGGTTTGCAATGATTAGTAATGGAATGTTAGTATTAAGCTTAGGCCCAATATTAGTAATGGTTTTTATAACTTTACTAGAGATTGCCGTGGCCTTGATTCAAGCATATGTATTTTGTCTGTTAACTGCCATATACATTAGTGATACTCTAAATCTACATTAACCAAATTGCTTCGCATAAGGTGCATACAGGTCGGAGTCTCCATGAGTAAGGCTTATCACCCTTATCATTTAGTGGATCCGAGTCCATGGCCTTATATAGGCTCAATTGGGGCATTACTGATTACAGTGGGCTCAGTATTATATTTTCATTATAGTTATGCATGGATAATGTATTTAGGTGCAATTACATTGATATTTACAATGATTGTTTGGTGGAGAGATGTTATTAGAGAGGCCACTTTCCAAGGACATCATACTCAGATAGTAAAAAGAGGATTAAGATACGGGATGATCCTTTTTATTACTTCTGAAGTTTGCTTCTTTTTTGCGTTCTTTTGGGCCTTCTTTCATAGTAGTTTATCGCCCGCTATAGAGTTAGGAGCTGTTTGGCCCCCTGTTGGAATAGAAGTGTTAGATCCATTTTCTGTGCCCCTATTAAATACAGCTATATTACTTAGTTCAGGAGCAACAGTTACATGGGCACATCACGCCATAGTTAGCGGACAGAGATTAGAAGCCATACAATCACTTACTTGCACAGTAATACTTGGGGCTCAATTCACAGCCCTACAAGCTATGGAGTATTACGAAGCGCCTTTTACAATTTCAGACTCCGTATACGGTTCAACCTTTTTTATGGCTACAGGTTTTCATGGTTTTCATGTTATTATTGGAACTATATTTTTGTTTGTATGTTTAACTAGATTAATAGGTTATCACTATACTCGTCATCATCATTTTGGTTTTGAGGCTGCTAGTTGGTATTGGCATTTTGTAGATGTGGTTTGGTTGTTTTTATATGTATGTATTTACTGGTGGGGTTCTTAGCCCGGGCCTTAGCTAAGCTCAGCTTAGCTTGTAGAGTCAACTAACGGTAAGTTTTCAGACTCATAATCTGATTATGCGGGTTCAACTCCCGCCTCTACATATAGAATCCTCTGGGGGGTATTTTACCTTTGTGGAAGAGGGAATAGTAATTGTTACTCTTCAACCCATTGATATTGGGGGGTTTGGCGGCCTACTGCTGCTGTCGGTATCAATCATTTACCCGAGGATCATCGTGTTGACGACGATCTGTACATCTAGTTAGCCTCCCTAGAGTCAACTAGCGGCAAGTTTTCAGACTCACAATCTGATTATGCGGGCTCAACTCCCACATCGCCCCGGCCTTAAAAAGATAAGATAGATACACACACATAACCAAGTAGGTTGTCTCAAGAGGAAAATTACAAGAATCTAGGCAAACATACACGAATTAACTCGATTAAAGGGTATGGGACTATTCCCAATAATACAATAGCTACTATTAGCGGGAATTGTCCATTAAATTCTCGTCTATTAATATCTCTCGAAAATATTAAATATGGAGAAAGTTGCCCAAAACAGATTCTATTATATAAATATAACGAATAAGCAGCAGCTATGACCATACTAGTTGAGGTGAGAACTCCTAATGATGTACTAGTAGAAAAAGCAGCTACTAAGGATAAAAATTCTCCAACAAAGTTACAACTAAGAGGAACAGCAATATTAGCTAAAGTAAACACCATAAACACGATAGAAAATAGGGGCATAGTCATAACTACTCCTCTATAATATCTAATTAATCTTGTATGATGTCTTTCATATAGCAATGTCACTGCTATAAATAAAGCTGGGCTAACTACTCCATGAGCTATCATTAAGAATATAGAAGCTATTAAACCCTCCATCGTATGAGTAAATAAGCCTATTGTTACTATTCCCATATGAGCTACCGAGGAATAAGCTATCAAACGTTTCGCATCTACCTGTCTGCAGGTAGTTAAACTCCCGTATATTACTGCTATTAATGATAACGTTAGTATGATTGGTGCTAAATACTCTGTTGCTTCAGGAAAAATAGGCCAAGCGAATCGAATGAATCCATAGCCACCTAATTTTAATAATATTCCAGCTAGAATCACTGAGCCAGCTACCGGAGCCTCAACATGCGCAAGAGGCAGCCATATATGAAAGGGGATCATTGGTATCTTAACTGCTAAACTAAGGAAGAAACCTATAAATAACCAAATTTGTATTGAAGTATAAATCTGAATGTTAGTTAAGGATAAGTAGTCAGTTGTGCCAGTTATCCTATAAATAACTGCTATGCTAAGTAACATTAATATTGAGCCAACTAAAGTATAAAAGAAGAAATAATAGGCAGCTTTTATCTTCTCTGCCCGGGCTCCCCATACTCCTATTATTAAAAACATTGGTATTAATATACTCTCAAATAACACATAAAATATCAATAGATCTAATGTTGAGAATACTCCAATTAATAGTAGTTCAATACCTAGAAGACACATAATAAACTCCTTAACAAGAAACTTTATACTGTCCCAACTTACCAAAATACAAATTGGTGTTAACAAAGTACTTAGTACAATGAAAAATATAGAGATCCCGTCAACAGCAAATAATATAGGAGAACCCTCAAACCAACCTATTGTACTCACCCAGCTGAATTCTATTATCTGTTGAAATTGAGCTTCTTGATGAAGGTTAACTAATAATAAAATAGAAAGAGCAAATGTTATCAGAGACCACTCCAACGCTTGTTGGCGTAGTTTCATACTATTTTCCCTGGGAATTAATGCGATTATTACTATACTTATTAATATAGAGCCCACTATACAAGTTAATATCATATTAACAGTCTATTGCACTCGCTGCGACAGCCACCGATAGTTCCTAATTTACGATCAGGTACCTAAGTGCGATAGCTGCCCCAACTAATATCATTAATGCATAATTAAATAGTAAACCAGATTGTAAGTTGCTTAACTCTTTAGTTCTATCAACCATAAATCGGGCTATTCCAGTAGGGCCTAAAATCTCTAAAATCCCTCTATCTATAGTGCGATAAGAGACAATATGGCCGAACTTCCAAGCTGTGCTTCCAATATAATAATTTGCTATTTGGTTAAACTCCCAGGCATAAAATAAGAATCCGTATATGCTAGGGCGTGTAATATAATATATAATATATGGACGAAGTATAAACACTAGTAATATCCCTGTTACAGACATAATAACTGGTGCTAAAGAGACTATTGTGGGCACAAGCGGCAAGGGACGTATACCTGGCGCAAATACCATATTTTGAGCCATATAACCAACTAAGATACTCCCGGCCCCTAATACCAATAGGGGGCCCAATAAGTTCCAATCAGCTTCTTGTAAATGTTGTGCGCTCATACGTGTTAAATTAGGCTTAGACACGAAGCTTAGGTATATTAATCGAAATGAATAAAAAGCGGTTAAGAAGGCCGTAATTGAAGCCAACCAATAAATCGATATTAAACAATAACTATTATAAGTTAATTCCAATATTAAATCTTTAGAGTAAAATCCAGATAAATAGGGAAAACCAGCCAAAGACAATGAACCAATCAACATTAATACATAAGTTAAAGGTAGGCCCCTAATTATTCCCCCCATCTTCCTAAGGTCTTGTTCATCTAAAAGGGCATGAATTATTGAGCCTGCTCCCAAGAATAATAAAGCCTTAAAGAAGGCGTGAGTTAGTAGATGGTATAAACTACTTATACAGCTATAAGTACCACAGGCCATTACCATGTATCCTAATTGACTACAAGTAGAATAAGCAATAACTTTTTTTATATCCGATTGGACTAATCCTACTGTGGCAGCAAAGAAAGCAGTTAGGGAGCCAACTAAACCCACAATAATTGTTGCAGTTGGAGAATGATCAAAAAGGGGGGCGGACCTTATAATTAAAAATACTCCTGCTGTTACCATTGTTGCTGCGTGAATTAGGGCCGAAACAGGTGTGGGACCCTCCATAGCATCTGGCAACCAAGTATGTAACCCTAATTGGGCAGATTTTCCTACGGCCCCGATAGTTAGTAATATACAAATCCAAGTACACGCTGAAGATGGAGACACGGTGGAGAACAAACTACAGTAATCTAATACCCCAAATTCTTTCCAGATTAATATGATAGCTAACATTAATCCTATATCTCCTATTCTATTAATTAACATTGCCTTAATTGCTGCCTTGTTAGCTTGTATACGTGTAAACCAAAAGTTAATTAATAAATAAGAACATAAACCGACACCTTCCCAACCAATAAATAATTGCACATAATTATTACTAGTAACTAAAACTAACATAAAAAAGGTAAATAAAGACAGATAACTCATGAATCTAGGTAAATGCGGGTCTTCTCTCATATAACTTGTAGAATAGATATGAACTAACCCGCTAATTGTGGTTACTACTATTAACATTACAGCTGTTATTACATCAAATTGTAAGCCGAAATTAGTTATTAGTAAATCAGACTCTATCCATCTTCCTAACTCTATATATACTGCGGACCCATTAATAAGGATTTCATAACATAATACAAAAGAAAGAAGGCTACTAGCGATAACCCATACAGAAGCTAACAAACCAGCCCCCTTTCTTCCTAGATAACGGCCCCCTAGTCCGCTTCCGACTGCGCTTAATAAAGGTATTAATATTACTAGAATATACATGGAAATAAATCTAAAATAATCAAATGTGTTAACTGAAAAACCAAACTAGGACATACTATAATCGTTAATACTAAATATAAGCTTACCCCTATTAATACGGCCTTGCCCAAACCTGTCTCACGGGGAGAATTTAGTATATTTGTTATTACTAAAGGCGTCGACAAAGGTTGATAAAACATAATTTTAACTAATCTAAGGTAATAAACTCCAGCTACTACGGAGCAGACTAAAGCTATTAAAGCGCTAAGATAGTAGCCTTGACCAACAGCTGCTAAGATAATATACCATTTAGTCAAAAACCCAATTAAAGGGGGAATTCCTGCAGTAGACAATAAACCTACAGCTAATGCTAATGCTAAGATTGGGTTTAATCTTGAAATACCACTAAACTCAATAAGCATATCTCTTTTAGGTGATATAATTAGTACTACAGACCAAAGTAATACTTGAGTTAATATGTAGGCACCTATATACATTAAACTAGCCTGAATACTCTCGATAGACCCTATAGCTATTCCAAGCAGCACAAACCCCATATGGCCTATCCCGCTATAAGCTAATAATCTTTTTACACGAGTTTGATTCAAAGCTCCTATAGCCCCAATAATTAAGGATATTAGCCCGGCCATTAATAATCCTATTTCATTTAGGCCTATTTGTATTATAATAGCTAGTACCCCTAATTTGGGCACGATAGATAATAGCGCAGCTACCCAAGTTGGAGCCCCTTCGTAGACATCGGGGGCCCACATATGAAATGGAGCTGCAGACACTTTAAATAATAATGAGACAGTAATAAGACACTTACCAGCTAATGCTCCATAAGATATTAGACTCATACGAATAAATTGAAGTTCAAGCTCTCCTGTGGAGCCATAAATTAAGGCACAACCAAACAGGAATAACCCCGAAGATAATGCCCCTAACACGAAGTATTTCAATCCAGCTTCTGCTGATAACAATGAGTTTTTATTATAGGCTACTAAGATAAACATACATAATGTTTGCATTTCTAATGCTAAATATATCGAAATTAAATTTGTTGACCCAATAAGTAATAAATTACCTAAGATCACTAATAAAATCAATAAAGAGCTTGATCGATGCGATGCTCGATGGTCCAGCATACATAGTATGGCTAACCCGCTTAGCATCACCAACATCTTAATAGCCTGTGTCCAACATAGCAGATGGGGCTCAGCTAATACCCCCATAGCACTCATAAGTAGTATAACTCCTAAACAGAATGTTGCTAATCTTAGAGTCGGGGCCTTTAATCCATACATCAACACTATTAGTATGATGAGCCCTAGTGTTAATTCCATAGGGTACCAGGGGCTATGCACCCACATGGCACCTGAGAAGGTGCGCCACTTCCGTGGCACCTTATTAATCCCGAAACCTTTTGTTCTCCTTCTTTGCAGCAGCCAGAAGTTGATTACGTCGATGGGGCCAATATAGTCGAGCATCGCTGAGACCATTCCTTGCGTACTAGGACTCAGAAAGTTGGGATTGAACATTGTAGATAGAAACCGAGCTGTGTCACCACGCTCTGAACTCAAATCATGTACGGTTTTCATGGTCGAACAGACCAACCTAAGGTACCTTCTACAGCACCAGGGCACCGCAATTCAACATCGAGGTCGCAAACACTGTCCTCGATAAGAACTCTCCGACAATATTACGCTGTTATCCCTACGGTAGCTTTTATCCGCTTTCGATATTTATTTTGGATAATCATATCGGGTCACTATCGCCCACATAGGAACCCCCTTACGTATATACTATATACTATGCGGGGAAGTCCTTGTGCCAGCTAGGGGTGTCCCCCTCACTGTGAGGCTAATGAGATTTTAATAATACCATAAGCTCGCCTTCGTTTCTTATTCAAAGGTAGTCGCCCCAACTAAACTGTCCTACCAACAAAAATTATTAACTTAGAATTAGGATACTTAGTATCGATCATTCTAAATTAACGCTATCGGTATCCAGTAAAGCTCGATAGGGTCTTTTCGTCTTACAATGTTTATGTAGTATCTTCACTACAATTATAATTTCATCGGCTTTCCTCTTGAGACAGTAAGACCCTCGTGGTTCCATTCATACCCGCCAACAATTAATTGGCTATTTATTGTGCTACATTATCACGGTCAGAGTTACCGCGGCCATTCAGTTGGGTTTCGCTTTATACGTTAGTACTCAGTTTCACTATACAACCATTGGGCAGAATTCACCCTCTATACTTCAGTAAACCTTTAGCAGAGAGCTATGTTTTTGGTAAACAGTCGAGATCTTATTTTGCCGAGTTCCTTAAGAGAAATTATGCCTATATCTAAGTCCCATAAATAACAATCGAAAGTGCTATGCACTATAATAATTTTCCTGAACAGGTCCAAGAATTATAATCCATCGGGCGTAATGCCCTTAGAAGTTGTATAACTATTTTATTTGGGAGTGAATCTTGTACTACTCATGCCTGCATTATCACTTCTGTTTATCTCACGAGGTGTATACATACAGAACGCTCTACTACCAAGCCAGTTGGTGCTCCCTTACGGGCCGTATGGCTTCCACAATTTCAGTTACAGATTTAGCCGCCTTAATTCTTAGAGTTTCCTAGCTCATTCAGTGAACTTTTACGTTTTCCTGTGCAGATGGCTGTTTCCGAGCCTACTTCCTGTTTGTCTAAGTTGGACCCTCTTTATACACTTAATCTGTATTAGTGACTTTAATTTATGGTTAGGGCTTACCCCTCTTGACTAGGGGCCTTATCGCCGTAGTCTGGCTACACCAGTAATTCAGGCCCCCTGGTTTGGGGGCGAATCAACTTGGAGTGCCTTACTAAGATAAGTTTCGTAGAGAACCAGCTATATCCAAGTTCGATTAGTATTTCACCGCTAACCACAGCTCATCCAAGATTTTTGCCACAATCACTGGTTCGGTCAGGAATCTGGTAGATACTCCTACCTGGCCATGGTTAGATCACTTGGTTTCGGGAGATTTGACTGACGAGTTTTCCCTTGCTTTCACTACGCCTTCATTCACTACTTAAGCTTGCCAAATCTTATCTTGCAGGCCCATTATGCAAAAGGTAACTTTATGAACCAATTCTGAGTCTTTCCCTCACGGTACTTTCTCTATAGGTGTCTATTGGGGTTTAGTCTAGATGTCCAATCATCTTAATTATCTGTTTGAGACAATTCCTCCGCTATCGCTCGCCGCTACGTACGGAATCTCAGTTGATGTATTCCCCATAGTCTAGTAAGATGTTTCAATTAACTATTCAATTCACCCTTTTCAGTTAGGATAAACAAGTTCAAAGTCTCTCCCTTGTTATTTCGTATTTCACGTCCTTACCAATAGACCCTAGACTTTACTCAGTTCCACTGTCTAAAGACTCATTAAGATCAGCCCAATATAATTTCTTATGTGCTGGTGTTCTCTTCCAGCCTAAAATAGAGATCTTATTTCTATGAATATCTAAATGACAACTTGAGCACACTGGCACCAAGTTAGATCTTCGATTCAAATTGAAGGAGTGCCCCCCACATCTCTTAGGTTTAATATGGTGGATAGCCTCCGCTGGTGCTCCACATATTTCACACGAGTCAATAAAAACTTTAGAATTATATTTAGAGGGGCGTAATGCTGACTTACTTCGGGGCCGCGGGGATGGTGACTTCCAATTAATAAGTTTACGATATTTTAAAGCATTAGTATAAAACTCTCTGTCATTAATTATGTGCCCCATAACTTCGATGCCATATTGAGAGGGCCCTGGACCAGGTTTCAATTTACGTTCATAAATTATCCCTAAATCTTCTCGCTGTATAACAGATAGATGATAATACCGAACTGGTGAATCAATCAAAGAACAAACTTGATGTAGGTGAGTAGAAAGAACGAAACTAGTTCGTGCAGCTGTCAATCTTTCAATTGTTGCAGCTAATATTGCTAACCCTGAACTAACTTCTGTCCCATGGCAAATCTCATCACCTAATATTAAACTGTTATAATTAGCTAGCTTTAATATAGTTGAGAGATCTCTCATTTCGACCTCAAAAGTACCTTGACCTTTATGAAGATCATCTCCCCCTAAAATACGAGTAATTAAATAGTGGTAGGGTCTTAACTTAAATGAATCTGCAGCTACATACATTCCTGCCTGAGCTAAGATTACGTTAACCCCAATTGCTCTAAGTAAAGTAGACTTGCCCGCACCATTTACTGAGAATATTAACATTCCTTTATCCTCTAAACTAATATCATGAGCTACACACTCTTCCTGGGTATTTAGCTGTTCTATTAATGGATGTCGTAGATTAATTGTTTCTATTAACCCCCGTTCATAATCCCTGGCTTTGGTTAATAAGCAAGGTCTAGTATAATTGAACTTAGTAGACACGATAGCCCCGCTTAATGCAACATCTAGTCTAGAAATCATATTCTCTAAGGGTAAAAACAGCTCAGAATAACTAAAATATAGTCTTTTAAGTTCCCGGCTATAAGTTTGTTTGACATAAGTATCAACTTGCTCGGATACTAAGTTTAATTCAGTTGATACTTTAAGAATAGCGGGACTAGTAATTATATGGTGATTTCCTCTTTTACCCAATATAATAATAGGGGAATCAGTTACAGGGGGGTTAGCCAAATAACGCTCTAACTTAGCTAGCTTTTTAGAGAAAATAGAGAGGGCATAACCCTCCTTACTGAAATATTCAGCTTTTATAGAAATTGTATCTTGAAATACAATATTCGAAGTTTGTTCGGCCCATTTTGTAAGTTGAGCCTTTAAAGTTTGTTGTTGTACGAGGAGGTTAGTTAGATTATCAGTTGGTTGCAATATGTCTTTAAAATCTCCCAAAAGATTATCTACCTGGAAAAACCGATCTATCTCCTCAATTAACGATTCTAATTGAGGGCCGATTGGGGGCAGTTGTAATAAAGGAAGTAAGAATACTATTAATTTATTAGCAGACAAATAAGAGTGGTAAATTTGATTCAACTTTTTAGGTGGCAAGATAGTCTCACTCGAGGCACATATTGCCCATTGACGATGTAAAGAGGATAAATCTTTAATTTGTTTTAACTCGGAGTTATCAAATATTTGCTTATCAAGTAATTGTTTAAGTGTAGCAATCTCCTCATAACGAAGATTCAATTCAGAATAATCTGTGATAGGGCTAAGAAGTCTGAATTTGAGTAGTCTTTTACCCATTGCAGTAGAACAGTAATCAACCAGATTAAGTAAACCGCCCAGTTTCCCCTTTTTAGGTAATAAGTCCAATTGATATTCTGCTCGATTACATAGTATTAAATTTAGGGGGCTAACAACAGAATTATAACATTCAGGAAGTTGGAGATTCTTAATAAGATTAGGATTTCGATCTTTAATAAATTGTAATGTTCCCAAGAGGCTAATTAGATTTACCTGATTGACATCTTCCGTCCAAGTGCTTTGAAATATTTTACTAAGGGTATATTCTTGATAATTTTTGTTAAACCACCCCTCGTTAATGCCTAAATAAATATGAAGCAAAAGCCACTCCTTATTATCATTTTCGTACCTATAAGATAAATAACACGATAAGCCGGGGGTAGAGGTTAATGTTTCCCCCATAACTTCAATTCTAGCATTCGGTTCAGAGGGGAATAAATTCCAACCAATTAATAAATCATATATCTGATTTAGTGTCTCTGAATCGGCCCCCGAGGCCGCCCTAATTACTACCTCTTTAATACGATAGCTGACTAGTAATCGAGCCACTTTGTCTCTGTCGGCCCAATAGACAGGAAACATTATACTATGCCCATTCATGGCAGCAAATAAAGTAATACCTAGTAAATCATCTTTAAAATATATTGATATCACATAAGATAATTCCGAACAGTCTTCTAAATTACAACTAGGAGAATAAACCTGAGATACTGCGCGCTGTTTGGGCCCCGATTTATCAGTGGCTAATTCATCAATAACTATAATAGTCCAACCTTTATCCAACAAGGTGCCTATATGAGCATTAAGGGAATAAATAGGAAACCCCATTTGAAGCAAGGATCTTTTACCGGGGGATATTATTCTCATATCAAGTAACGAGGCAACTTGTTCAATAGAAGGTGTTACCCCTAAAGACCTACTTCGTATGTGGGAACTGTGAGTTGGTATAGACTCAACTAATAACTCAGCTTGAGAGTATGCCTGTTGTACACTAGGGACATCAGGCTCATGCCAAAGTTCATAGAACTTACCAATCTGGATAAGCTGGATTACTGATAACCCATACTTAGAATAATTCTCCTCCATTAAGTTGAAATACTGCATAGGCACTTGGCTCATTTTTAATTAGGAGTTAACCTCTTAATAAATTTAAGGCTCGAACAGCAATTGTACCACGTAAACGGTAATAGTTAACCATAATGGCTAAACCGATAGCAGACTCGGCAGCTGCGACAGTTAAAATCATAATCGCAAAAATTTGACCAAAAAGCGTATAGAGCACACGAGACTCAAAAAGAAGCAAAATAGTAGAGGCCAGTAAAACTAACTCTACACACATTAACATAATAATCAAATTGCTTCTATTAAGAATAATACCTAAGATTCCAATTAATAAGATGACAATTGATAATATTAAATAGGACATACGCTATAGCTGACTCATAAGTGGGGGGCTAGCTTTCCCATTCTAAGCCTCCTTCTATCCACTCATAAACTAACCCTAAAGTTAAAATAAATAAAAATAACATAACAACCCAATATCCAAATAGGGGTAAGCCCATATAGGTAACAGCCCAGGGAAATAGGAAAGATATTTCAAGATCAAATATTAAAAATAAGATACCAATTAAGAAGAATCTAACGGAGAAGGGATTTCCCGGGTTATCAAAAGGATCAAACCCACACTCATATACTGACACTTTCTCCATATCGGGTTGTTTATTTCCTAATAGATAAGATGCCCCTAAAATTATAATTGATAATGTCCCGCTAACGATAAGTAGTATTAGTATTCCTTTGAACTCCATGTTCCTAAGCGGAGACGTGCGTTAGCACTTGGCCAGAAGGCACCTAAAGATGCTTTCTGCTGATTTGTAGGAAGAGATCTTGCCTACTACGTATCTCTACGTGGGAATTATATAAAGAAGGTGTATTTGGCTGTTTAGCTAATAATATAGCCCCGACCATGGCGACTAGTAGCACCAAACTAGCAACTAACACTAATTCATAATAAGTTGTATAAAGATGACTTCCAATTGCCCCTATGTTAGTCCTAGATCCTACAACAGGACTGTGGGTACTGCTAATATATTTCGGGCTATTGGTTAGTAAACTATAAAATAGGAATATCACAGATAAACCCACAGGTAAGAAATGCGAGTGATCCTGAGAATCTACCTTATTAGGCTGTTGAATTAACATAATTACGAACAAGAATAAAATAGCGATAGCTCCTACGTAGACAATTATAAATATTAAGCCTATATAGTCTAATCCCAATGATATAAACATAACAGCAGCATTAACAAAGGCGATAACTAACCAGAATACTGAATAAACAGGATTCGGCGTAGATATAACCATAAGACTAGCTCCAACTATTCCTAAGGAGAATATCATAAATAGACTATTCATATACTATACATAGACCCCTACTACTTTATCCGGAGCAATTTGGTTTCTGCCCAACCTAACAGGGGGATTAATACTAAGAAGTAAGTAAAGTAGAATAAGGAAGCAAATTGGCCGATCATAACGTAAGGTTCCTCTACTGGGTTGGCTCCTAACCAGGTTAATAATATAAAATCAGCTATTATAAACCAAAATGCTATTTTACCTAGAGGTCTAAATGTTAGGGCTCTTAATTTACTAGTATGAATATAGGGCAATAATAATAGCACTAAGATACTAAGTCCCATAGCCACGACCCCCCCAAGCTTGTTGGGTATAGCGCGTAGTATGGCATATGCGAATAAAAAGTACCATTCTGGTTGTATATGAACAGGGGTCACTAAAGGATTAGCTTGAATGAAATTTTCGGGGTCACCTAACACATTAGGCATAAAATAACTAATTATAACTAAAAGAGCGCCAAGTATCATAATTCCAAACAAGTCCTTATAAGTATAATAAACATGAAAGGTAACTTTATCTATATTAGAGCTAATTCCTAAAGGATTATTTGACCCGTCTGTATGTAAACTAATAATATGTAATAGGGCGAGTACAACTATAAGAAAGGGAAAAAGATAATGTAAAGAGAAGAAACGATTAAGAGTCGCGTTAGATAGACTAAATCCTCCCCAAATCCATTGAACAATATCTGAGCCGACATAAGGTATAGCAGAACAGAAGTTAGTAATAACTGTGGCCCCCCAAAAGGACATTTGTCCCCAAGGTAATACGTACCCTAAGAAGGCTGTTAACATCATCACTACGTAGATTATAACCCCTAAATTCCAGACGTCCGTTTTCATGTAGCTTCCATAATAGAGTCCTCTGCCTATATGTAGATACACACAGAGAAAGAATAATGAAGCTCCATTAGCATGAATGGACTTTAACACAAAACCGTAATTAACATCTCTTAAAATATGGGAAACTGAGTCAAAAGCTAAGTTAACATCAGGGCAATAATGCATAGCTAAGAATATTCCGGTAATCAATTGAACAGCTAAACAAGCTCCTAATAAAGAACCCAAATTCCATAAATAACTTATATTAGAAGGGGCAGGTAGATCTACCAATATCCCGTTCACAATAGAGAGTAATGGGTGTTGAGTTCTTACTCGTAACATTTTGCTTGGTGATTCCATATGCACGCGCTCCAGCCCCCTACTATGTCGGGAGGATATTTTACATACGAAGTGGGGGCCCGGTAGCTTGTGTACATCAACCCAATATAGTCAGGAGGCACCTAAAGGCGCTTCCTGCTGAGTGCTAGCCCCCTATAAAGGGCACTGCACCCAAACCTATCAGCAGACCAGAAACTAAAACGACTAAACCAAGACTGAAAGGTAAATAAGACTTCCATAATAGATACATAAGTTGGTCATATCTCATTCTAGGGAAAGAAGCTCGTACCCACACAAATGCGAAGACTACTGCCGTAGTTTTAAGGGCCAAGCAACCCATTCCTAGAATTCCTGTGAAAGGTGCCCAACCACCTAAAAACAATAAACTCATCAAACAGCTCATTAGAATAATATGGCCGTATTCAGCTAAAAAGAATAGGGCAAACGACATACTAGAATATTCTACATTATAACCAGATACTAATTCTGATTCTCCCTCGGTAAGATCGAAAGGAGCCCGATTAGTTTCAGCTAATGCCGAAGCAAAGAACATTAAGGCAGCTGGAAATAAAGGTATTATATACCAAATTTCGGCTTGAGCTAAAACAATCTGAGTGATATTAAGAGAACCTGCACATAATATTACTGATATTAGGATGAGCCCGATACACACTTCATAGCTAATCATCTGAGCTGCTGCTCTGATAGCCCCTAAGAATGCATATTTAGAATTACTTCCCCAACCAGACATTAAGATAGCATACACCCCCATAGAACTGATAGCAAATATGTATAAGACTCCAACATTAATATCAGCTAGTACAATACCTGGGCTAAAAGGAATAACCCCCCAAGCCAAAAAAGCTAAGGTAAGCGATAAAATCGGGGCTACAATATAAACCGATAAATTAGCATGATTGGGAATAACCATCTCTTTGGAGAATAACTTTAACCCATCAGCTAAAGGCTGTAATATTCCATAAACACCAACTACATTAGGTCCTTTTCGTGCTTGCATATATCCTAATACCTTTCTTTCTGCTAAAGTTAAATAAGCTATAGCCACTAATAAAGGTATTATTATTGCAACCGTTTTAAAGATAATTGAAATAATAGTACTCATCATCCTAGTTACCGGGCGGCCAAGTACGTATTGAACGTAGCCTATGGCCCAAGAACAAGTTCCCTTACCCTTACTATGTTACGACTTACCCACTCTCGAAAAGGAGGGATAACCCCGCCTTCGGCGGGGCGTATCGTATCCTTAACTTGAAGGGGACGACGGGCGATTTGTGCTAACACTGGGTTAGAATTCACCGGAACGCTCTACTTCCCGATTACTATCAAATCCTACTTAAGATTCCCATTTCAGAGAATCTCCGCCTCCTAATTTACTATAGATATTGTGTAGGAGAATGTAGCGCATAATATCCCTTTCCATAAAGACCATGACACCTGACTTAATCCATAATAGGGTTAAGGATAACATTTATTGTTATCCTGACGACGGCCATGCAATGCCTGAGCGGACACCTGTAGGTGGCCCGCTTTCAAGGAAAGGTAAGGTGACACGCGGATCATCGTATTAAATTACACGCTCCTCTGATTCAAACAGTGAACAGCCAAGCCTTTTGAGTTTCAATCTTGCGATCATAGTATTCAGGCATACAATAAGGTTATTTGGATTGCTCCAATTGTATAAGTTTAGGGCAAGGACTACCAGGGTATCTAATCCTGTTTGCTATCCAAGCTTTCGTATTTCATGAAGACGTACCATGAACGGAGTAAGGAGTCTCCACCTTCGGACTTCCACTCTTGCTTCAAACATTTTACCGTTACCAAGAGGTTTCCCTTACTTTGTTCTCATGCTTCACTACATACTTTAACGCCTAATGCGAAATAAAAACTGGGCCTCTAAGTTTAACCGCGTCTGCTGGCACTTAGTTAGACAGACCTCAGTGTGAAACCCTGTGTCAAGCGTTTACCCATTGCACAAGATTCTCTACTGCTGCCAAAATGTCTTCCCCTTGTTACAGTGAAAGTGTGGCTATACTACGCATCTTCGACCAGGTGGGCCACTATCCCACCTATTCTAATACGTCAACCGAGATGATCTCCGTTTTATCCTCACCAGTAGGACCCCTCCTCTAGTGCCCTCGACCTAGTGGTCAGGGGCCCCAGAGTGCCGGGCCTTGCATGTATTAGAAGAACACATTGCCTTATAGACTCCCCAAGGTCAAAGGAGTAGTGTGGAAATAATATTTAAATCATCCCCATGACTCAATTTACTCTGATAGACAAACGGTAATTCATTATAAGTATGAAAAGCAGGCGGAGAATCTAAAGACCACTCTAACGAGCTAGACGAAGCTGACCAACTCTTAAATGGTCTTTCGGCCGCTAATGCCTCATAAGTCAAGTATATAAACCACATAATTCCTACTAGTGCTACTATAGCTCCGCAAGAACTAACTAAGTTCCAATCTTGATAAGCATCAGCGAAATCGGAGTATCTTCTAGGCAACCCAGCTAAACCCAAGAAATGTTGGGGGAAGAAAGTTAAATTAACTCCGATAAACATAATCCAGAAATGGATCTTACCATATAACTCATTATAACTAAAACCTGTAATTTTACCGAACCAATAGTAGTATCCCCCAAATATGGCAAATATGGCCCCCATAGATAACACGTAATGGAAGTGGGCTACTACATAATAAGTATCGTGTAACATTATATCTAAGGAACTATTAGCTAATATAACTCCAGTTAAACCGCCAATGGTAAATAAGAACACGAACCCAATAGCCCATAACATAGGTGTCTCAAGTCGCGGGCTTCCCCCATATATAGTAGCTAACCAGCTAAAGATCTTAATCCCGGTGGGAACAGCAATAATCATAGTGGCTGCAGTAAAGTAGGCACGAGTATCAACATCCATCCCAACGGTGAACATATGATGGGCCCAAACAATAAATCCTAATATACCAATAGAAACCATAGCATAGACCATACCTAAATAACCAAAAATATGCTGTTTAGCAGAAAATGTAGGTATAATTTGAGATACAATACCAAATCCCGGCAGAATTAATATATAGACTTCGGGGTGCCCAAAAAACCAGAATAAGTGCTGGAATAAAATAGGATCTCCCCCTCCTGCAGGGTCAAAGAATGTTGTATTAAAATTCCTATCTGTCAATAACATTGTGATTGCCCCCGCTAATACTGGTAAAGATAATAATAACAATATAGTAGTAACTAATACAGACCAGACGAATAGAGGTAATCTATGCATAGTCATACCAGGAACCCTCATGTTAATTATAGTAGTTATAAAATTAATAGAACTTAAAATGGAAGATATCCCAGCTAGATGTAAACTGAATATGGCCATGTCCACTGCTCCCCCTGAATGAGCTTGAATACTTGCTAATGGGGGATAAATGGTCCAGCCTGTCCCTGCCCCTTGTTCCACAAACATAGAACCAACCAATAGGATTAGAGAAGGCGGTAATAACCAGAAACTAATATTGTTTAATCTAGGAAAAGCCATATCAGGTGCACCAATCATAATTGGTACAAACCAATTTCCGAATCCCCCGATCATTACTGGCATTACCAGGAAGAAAATCATTAATAAGGCATGTGCTGTTACAACCACATTATATAGATGATCATCTCCTAACATACTACCTGGAGCTGACAGCTCTAGCCGTATTAACATACTCGAAGCTGTCCCCGCCATTCCAGAAAAAGCTCCAAATAGTAAATATAAAGTACCTATATCCTTGTGATTAGTAGAAAATAGCCAACGTGTAAGATATTTGTTCAT